TATGGGATAGATCAACCCGAAGAAGTCTGTATAAAAGTATTTGCCCCAAGGACGAATCCTAGAATTCCGTCTGTTTTCAGGGTTTGGAAAAGTGTGGATTTTCAAGAAAGGGAATCTTATGATATGTTGGGAATCACTTATGAGAATCATCCACGCCAAAAGCGTATCTTAATGCCAGAAAGTTGGATAGGGTGGCCCTTACGTAAGGATTATATTGCCCCCAAATTTTTTGAAATACAAGATGCTCATTGACTAAATATAGAATAAGAAACGAATCTTCAGTACTATAACTCCCGATAGTCAAGGAATCTTTGGCCTTTTCTTAGAGATCAAGAGAGTCAGTGAAGTCTTCGTCATATTCTTCTTCCTTTGTCATATTCTTCTTCCTTTGTAGATTGTAGAGCCTAAATAAAAAAAGACAATGCAATTCTGGATTCGTTGGATTATCAAACTTTTGAAGATATTTATTTCGGACTGGCCTGGCCGAGCTACTAGGATGAATTAAATGGGTTATGTATCAGGAACTTTGTACCGCGCGCATCCAAGGGATGCGCACTTGGATGCGCAATAGAAAAGAAAAGCAAATAAGCGGGAATGAAAACATAGAATAGTAAAGAAAACCCAAAAGAAAAAAAAAGAGGAGCATATTCTATTTCTACTCTAGATGAATAGGAAACGAGTCGTGGCTATTCCTACTCTTCCACTGCTCGAGACTAGACTCGATTTTAACCAATAACCCCAATAACCAATAAATAAAAAGAAGCTGTAGAATAAAATAAATAGATATTGATACACAAATCAAGCATGCGCCGAGAACCAGATTTGAACTGGCGACACGAGGATTTTCAGTCCTCTGCTCTACCAACTGAGCTACCCCGACCATTTTCAAGGGGTTGTCTTTCTCGCTTTCATTTTAAAAAATGACTTGGATCGATGTCAATAAAAAAAAAAAAAAAGGAAGCCTGGATACGTTTGTGAAAAAATCGAATCACTGAAAAAGATAATGAATTTTTAAGCGTTAACGAAAAGAAAGAATCGGATCAAAAAAAAAAAAAGGCGGGGAGACTGGGGATAGAGGGACTTGAACCCTCACGATTTCTAAAGTCGACGGATTTTCCTCTTACTATAAATTTCCTTTGTGTCGATATTGACATGTAGACTGGGACTCTATCTTTATTCTCGTGCAATTTATCAGTTATTTATCTGACCAGACTGTAATCTGTTGATATAGTATGTTAATACCTAGATGTATATTTGTCAGATATATGTATGGGTTATCCTTTTTACTAATCGCAATCCACTTCATTTCTTAGAACAGCTTCCATTGAGTCTCTGCACCTATCCCTTTTTTTTTCTGTTTATGAATCTTTCTTTGTTTTCGGAAAGCCGGATTTGGCTCAGGATTGCCCATTTTTGATTCCAGGGTTTCTCTGAATTTGAAAGTTATCACTTGCTAAGTTTCCATATCAAGGCTCAATTCAATTAAGTCCGTAGCGTCTACCAATTTCGCCATATCCCCCTCCCTTTTGTTTTGAGATTCCAATTTTTTTATAATTATTAATTATAATAATACCATTCTTTCATTTTGTTCATTTATATTCTAAATGAAGTATTGAATGAATTCAATATCGACTCCTATAATAGCGTTTCCTCTTATTCTCTTTGATTTCTTGTCTATCTTTTTTTATTGATACGCTACCCGAGACCTATAGTTGGTCTAATCAGAAAGAATTCTATCATTTTTGTATCTGCAATTCAAGAGAACTGAATATATACCTGATATATATTATATCATATATTATATGCCTCTCTTTCGATGATTTGTCTCATGCAATTTTGAATCCTCGAACGAGCTTTTTTTTCCCTCCCACTTCACTTCGAATTCTCTCTCTCTAAAAAAAGAATGAAACAAAAATCGAAAATTCGATTTTTGTTTTTCGAATTTCGAAATTCCATTCTCTATATTATCCAGATAGAATTACTCGATAGAATTAATATCGAGTATTAGTCTATCGAATTAAGAGAAATGGAATTCATATGATTAATAGAATCAAAACGAATAGGCAAAAAAGGATCAAATTTATAAATTTTCATAGACTAGGAAATAGGAGCTTATTTTGATAAAATACGAGAAGAAAAAACTCCTTTACTTTTGTATTTTACCAAGTAAGCTATACCAAAGGCAAAGGAAATTTGTATTTTACCAAGTAAGCTATACCAAAGGCAAAGGAAAGAAGTATCACTTAATTTGTGATTGCAGATAGCAAAGGACGAAAATTCATATGAAATTGAACCCGAAAGAGTGCCGAAAATGTATTTGTTTAACCAAGATTGGAAAAAAAATACCGACAGGATCCAATCCAATTCACTGAACGTTTTTTTGTTTCAGCTTTAGGCTCTGAATCCGTCTTTCTTGTGAACAAACTTATGACAATGTTTTTCTTTGGATGAACCAAACAACTGCAATCGGCCGGTTACAAACAACAAATAATAAGAAGAG